AATAAGAGGTCTTTTATTAGTAACCCAATCGATTCTTAGAAAATATATTATATTACCTTCATTGATAATAACTAAAAATATCGTTCGTACACTATTATTTCAATTTCCCGAATGGTCAGAGGATTGGAGGGATTGGAATAGAGAAATGTATATTAAATGTACCTATAATGGCGTTCAATTATCCGAAACTGAATTTCCCAAAAACTGGCTAACAGACGGTATTCAGATAAAGATCTTATTTCCTTTTCGTCTGAAACCTTGGCACAGATCTAAGCTACGATCCACCGAAAAGCAAAAGGATCCAACGAAAAAAAAAAAAAAAGCGAAAAAAATGGATTTTTGCTTTTTAACTATTTTGGGAACGGAAGTCGAATTTCCCTTTTCTTCTTCTCCCCCAAATCGACTTTCATTTTTTGATCCCATTTTAAAAGAATTAAAAAAAAAATTGAAAAAATGGAAAAACAATTTTTTTCGAGTTCTAAAAGTTTTAAATGAAAGAACACAATTTTTTCTAAATGTCTCAAAAGAAACAGCAAAATGGATCATCAAAAGTATTCTAAAAAATATTCTATTTCTAAAAGAAAAAATAAAACAACTCCCCAATACTTTATTTTTTCTTTTTGGATTCAAAAAAATATATGAATTGAGTCAAAGCCAAAAAGATTCAACAATCAGTAACAATAATCCACTGATTTACGAATCGTCGATTCCAATTCAATCTATTAATTGGACAAATTGTTCATTGACAGAAACAAAAATTAAAGATCTGAATGGTAAAACAAAGACAATCATAAAGAAAATAGAAAAAATGACAAAAGAAAAGAAAAGGGGGTTTATAACTTCAGAGATAAATATTAGTTCGAACAAAACAACTTATGATGCTAAAAAATTCGAATTAAAAAGAAAGATTTTGCAGATATTAAAAAGAAGAAATGTTCGATTAGCCTGTAAATCACTTTCTTTTTTCAAATTTTTCATGGAAAGGGTATACATGGATATCTTTCTATGTATCATTAGTATTCCTAGGATCAATGTAGAACTTTTTCTTGAATCAAAAAAAAATAAAATAAAAAAATCCATTTGGAATAATGAAGCAAATGCAAAAAGAACTGATAAAACAAATCAAAGTATAATTCACTTTATTTCGACTATAAAAAAATCAATTTATAATATTAGGAATACAAATTCACACAATTCTTGTGACGTATCCTCTTTGTCACAGGCATATGTATTTTATAAATTATCACAAACCCAAATTATTAACGTATATAAGTATAAGTTCAGATCTGTTTTTGAATATCATGGAAGATCTTTTTTTGTTAAGAATGAAATAAAGGACTATTTTTTTGGAGTCCAAGGAATATTTTATTCCAAATTAAGACATGAGAACCCTTCCAATTTTGTACTGACCCCCCCCCCTCCCAATTCTGTAATGAATCAATGGACAAATTGGTTAAAGGGCCATTATCAATATGATTTATCTCAGAACAGATGGTCTAGATTAGTACCCCAAAAATGGAGAAATCGAATTCATAAACGTCGTATGGCTCAAAATAAAGATTTAACCAAATGTGATTCATATGAAAAAATCCGATTAATTCTTTACAAAAAACAAGAAGTAGACTCATTAACAAAAAAAAAAAATAAATTTAAAAAACAATATAGATATGATCTTTTAGCATATAAATCTATTAATTATGCAGACAAGAACGACTCATATATCTATGGATATAGATCACCATTCCAAACAAATAAAAAGCAAGCGATTTGTTATAATTACAATGAACGTAAACAAAAATTTGTCTACATGACGGGAGATATCTCTATCAAGAATTACATAGTAGAAGATGATATTATAGATATGGAAAAAAATCTGAATAGAAAGTATTTTGATTGGAGAATTCTGAAGTTTTGTATTAGAAATAAGGTTGATTTTGAGGCCTGGATCAATAGCGATTATTCTTTTCGGATTCATAAAGAAATCAACCCATCCAATCAAAACAAAACCTTTTTTGATTGGATGGGAATGAATGTAGAAATACTAAACCGTTCCATATCGAATCCAGAATTTTGGTTCTTTTCGAAATTTATGAAATTTTTTAATGCATATACGGGTAATCCATGGATCATCCCAATCAAATTACTTTTTTTCAATTTTAATGTAAATAAGAATGTTATTGAAAATAAAAACATTACTGGAAAGAAAAAAATAATAACTCAAAAGAAAAAAATAATAGATATTTTTAGACCATCGAAAAAAAAAAGATCTCTTGAATTAGAGTTAGAGACTCGAAATCAAGCAAAAGGAGAATACGCGGGTCGAGTAGATCATCTTAAATCATCTCTGTCAAACCAAGAAAAAGATGTTGAAGAAGATTATGCCGGATCGGACAAGAAAAAAAAATACAAGAACAAGATAGAAGCAGAACTTTATTTCTTTCAAAGAAAGTATTTTGGTTTTCAATTGAACTGGCATGATTCCTTAAATCAAATAATAATGAATAATATCAAAGTATATTGTCTCCTGATTAGACTGATAAATCTAAAAGAAATTGCTATAGCCTTTATTCAAAGGGCAGAACTAAATCTAGATATTATGATGATTCAGAATCAGAAGGATTTAACTCTTACAGGATTGAGGAAAAATACGGAATTGATAAAAAAAGGAATATTGATTATTGAACCAGTCCGTCTGTCTAGAAAAAACGACGAACAATTTATTATGTATCAAACCATAGGCCTTTCGTTGATTCATAAGAATAAGTACCAAATTAATCAAAGATACCAAGAAAAAAGCCATGTTGATAAGAAGAATTTTGATAAATCCATTACAAGAATAAGAGATGAAAAGATGACTGAAAATAAAGAAAAAAATCATTATGATTTGCTTGTTCCTGAAAATATTTTATCCGCTTTTCGTCGTAGAGAATGGAGAATTCTAATTTGTTTCAATCCTAGGAATAGAAATAATGTCCATAGAAAGACAACATTTTACAATCAAGATAAAGTAAATAATTTCTATCAAGTTTTGGATAAAAATAAAGATCTTGATAGAAAAAAAAAAAAACTAATTAATTTAAAATTATTTCTTTGGCCAAATTATCGATTAGAAGATTTAGCTTGTATGAATCGCTATTGGTTTGATACCAATAACGGAAGCCGTTTCAGTATAGTAAGGATACATATGTATCCGCGATTGAAAATTTTTTAATCTACATTTTGATTTCTTATATATTCCATTACCGTAACATATCTGATATGCGAAGACAAATGGATACACACATAGATACATACACATATTGTCTTAACTTCTATTCTGAGACACGATACTAATTCAATGATGTATCCCCATAGATCAAAAAATGAATCAACAAAATCGTCTTATTTTAATGTAATTTGAAGTCTACAATTTTTTTTGTGAATGCATAAATATAGTATTTTTCCCTATTTGAATTGGATTGATTAATAATAATCAATTTGATTTGAAAAAAATCAGGAATTCTCAAATAAATTAAGATTTTTGTATATCAAAAATAAAAATAAGTATCATTACTATTACTGATCAATCAAAATATCTATAAAATCCAAATATCCATAAAAGGAGGGGAGAGGAAAGTTTTCATTTTATGGTAAAAAATTCATTTCTAGAAGTTATTTCCCAAGAAAAAAAAGAAGAAAAACCCGGATCGGTTGAATTTCAAGTATTCAATTTCACAAATAAGATACGAAGACTTACTTCCCATTTGGAATTGCACCGAAAAGACTATTTATCTCAAAGAGGTTTACGTAAAATTCTGGGAAAACGGCAACGACTACTGTCTTATTTGTCAAAGAAAAATGTAATACGTTATAAAAAATTAAAAAATCGGTTGGATATTCGGAAGTCACAAATTCCTTAATTTGAAGAATCATTTTGAATTATTTGATTTATTAGATCTTGAATTTGGATGAACTTATTCTTTTTTGTGTTAAGCAATTTGTAGAAGAATGAATCGAGGAAAAACCTATGAATGTACCAACTACAAGAAAAGACCTCATGATAGTCAATATGGGCCCTCACCACCCATCAATGCATGGTGTTCTTCGACTTATTGTTACTCTGGATGGTGAGGATGTTATTGATTGTGAACCAATATTGGGTTATTTACATAGAGGGATGGAAAAGATTGCGGAAAACCGAACAATTATACAATATCTGCCTTATGTAACACGTTGGGATTATTTAGCTACTATGTTTACAGAAGCAATAACCGTAAACGGGCCGGAACAGCTGGGAAATATTCAAGTACCAAAAAGAGCCAGCTATATCCGAGTAATTATGTTGGAGTTGAGTCGTATAGCTTCTCACTTACTATGGCTGGGACCTTTTATGGCAGATATTGGCGCACAAACTCCTTTCTTCTATATTTTCAGAGAAAGAGAATTAATATATGATCTATTCGAAGCTGTAACAGGTATGAGAATGATGCATAATTTTTTTCGTATCGGAGGAGTAGCGGCTGATCTACCTCATGGTTGGATAGATAAATGTTTGGATTTTTGCGATTATTTTTTAACAGGGGTTGTTGAATATCAAAAACTTATTACGCGAAATCCCATTTTTTTAGAACGAGTTGAGGGAGTAGGCATTGTTGGTGGAGAGGAAGTAATAAATTGGGGTTTATCTGGACCAATGCTTCGGGCTTCCGGAATACAATGGGATCTGCGTAAAGTTGATAATTATGAGTGTTACGAGGAATTTGATTGGGAGGTTCAATGGCAAAAAGAAGGAGATTCATTAGCTCGTTATTTAGTTCGAATTGGTGAAATGATGGAATCCATAAAAATTATTCAACAGGCTCTGGAAGGAATTCCGGGCGGTCCATATGAGAATTTAGAAATCCGCTGCTTTGATAGAGAAAAGGAGCCCGAATGGAATGATTTTGAATATCGATTCATTAGTAAAAAACCGTCTCCTACTTTTGAATTGCCGAAACAAGAACTTTATGTAAGAGTTGAAGCTCCAAAAGGAGAATTGGGAATTTTTCTAATAGGGGATCAGAATGGTTTTCCTTGGAGATGGAAAATTCGTCCACCGGGTTTTATCAATTTGCAAATTCTTCCTCAATTAGTTAAAAGAATGAAATTGGCCGATATTATGACAATACTAGGTAGCATAGATATCATTATGGGAGAAGTTGATCGTTGAAATGATAATTGATACAACAGAAGTACAAGATATCAATTCTTTTTCCAGATTGGAATCTTTAAAAGAGGTCTATGGAATTCTAGGGGTACTTGCCCCTATTTTGACTCTTGTATTGGGAATCACAATAAGTGTACTAGCAATTGTATGGTTAGAAAGAGAAATATCCGCAGGGATACAACAGCGGATTGGACCCGAATACGCCGGTCCTTTGGGAGTCCTTCAAGCTCTAGCAGATGGAACAAAACTACTTTTCAAAGAGAATCTTATTCCATCTAGGGGAGATATTCGTTTATTCAGTATCGGACCATCCATATCAGTCATATCAATTCTAATAAGCTATTCAGTAATTCCTTTTGGCTATAATTTTGTTTTATCCGATCTCAATATCGGTGTTTTTTTATGGATTGCTATTTCGAGTATTGCTCCTATTGGACTTCTTATGTCAGGATATGGGTCAAATAATAAATATTCCTTTTTGGGTGGTCTACGAGCTGCTGCTCAATCGATTAGTTATGAAATACCATTAACTCTATGTGTGTTATCAATATCTCTACGTGCGATTCGTTGAGACAGAAACTTTTCCATGCTAGGATAAATTGAATAAATATCCTCATTTTCATTATTATCATTCGCAATTCGGATTGAAGAACTAAATCAGATAGTTATGTGAGTGAAATAAAACAGCTTCTATTGAATTTTTATTTCAAAATAATTAATTTAATATTTCAAAATATTGAATATATATTTAGTAATACCATATTTCATATATCCATATTTAAGATATATAGTATGATAATTTGACTTTGCAGTAAAAATATTGAGTCTCATTTTCTATGTATAAGAATTAAGTGAAAAAAATGATAAGCAGAAAAGTCCGTTTACCCCAAGATTGAGTGATTAGTCATCCTGTCTTGAAGCGGGCTTAAAAGACCGACCTTATTCAATTTTCGCTACCGTTTGTATGAATTATCATACATATATTAACATAAATTAAAAAATTCAAAAAAAATGAAATTAAGGGGGTTAAAAAAATGAGTGGATGGTTAGAAACACCAAGATACACAAAGGATTAGTAAGGCAGATTATGTAAATTATCCAAAAGAATATTTCCGCGCATAATAGAAAAAGAATACAAATTGGGGCTTTAAGTTGGTAGAAAAAATCGGGCAGTACTCCCCAAAATTCCGATCCAGAGTATGCTCCTATCCACTGATTAAATAAATGACTATCCGGAACGAAATAATCCTTTAATTTTTTGTTTAGTTCCCCTTTACTTGCACAAAAAAAGAAGAATAGGAACGAAAAAAATAGAAAGAAAAAAAAAAAGAGAGATCCCCCCTTTTTCTGTCATATATCCATATTCATCGAAATAGAATTCATGTCATAATTCAGAAACTAATGTCTAATTATTTTTTTGTAATTGAAAACGAAGGGGGGTTATTGATAATTCTAAAAGAGTATTTTATTGAAGAATTAAGTTATTACTCAACAAATGCAAATTTTGATTTTTAAGGGATGAGATCAATTCAGAAGTTTCTTTTGTTTGTATCTTTTATTAAATTTCTATTTATTATTTTTTTATTTATTAGAACAGACAGAATTCAATTCGTCTAATTCAGCACCGTCCGATAGATTGGAATTCTTATCTATCTTAGGAATATATCAATAGATAAAGAATCGGCTTGGTCCTTAGATTTATTTAAGACTTTCGAGGAGCCGTATGAGGTGAAAATCTCATGTACGGTTCTGTAATAGCGATGGGAACAGTAATGTTATCACCGACTAGGATTATCTAACAGTTTAAGTACAGTTGATATAGTTGATGCACAATCAAAATATGGTTTTTGGGGATGGAATTTGTGGCGTCAACCTCTAGGTTTCATCGTTTTTCTAATTTCTTCCTTAGCGGAATGTGAAAGATTACCTTTTGATTTACCAGAAGCGGAAGAAGAATTAGTAGCAGGTTATCAAACCGAATATTCGGGTATAAAATTTGGTTTATTTTACGTTGCTTCCTATTTAAACCTATTAATTTCGTCATTATTTGTAACAGTTCTTTACTTGGGCGGTTGGAATATCTCTATTCCATACATATTCGTTTCTGAGCTTTTTGAAATAAATAAAACATATGGAGTTTTTGGAACTACAATTAGTATCTTTATTACGTTAGCTAAAACTTATTTGTTCTTGTTCATTTCTATCACAACAAGATGGAGTTTGCCTAGGCTAAGAATGGACCAATTATTAAATCTGGGATGGAAGTTTCTTTTACCCATTTCTCTTGGTAATCTATTATTAACAACTTCATCTCAACTGTTTTCACTGTAAAAGGTTGATCTTCTATATTCATAACTTGTCTCAAACAAGAGAAAGAAACAAAACCAAAATACTCATAAATATTCACGATATGTTCCTTATGGTAACTGGGTTCATGAATTATGGTCAACAAACAGTCCGAGCTGCAAGGTACATTGGTCAAAGTTTCATGATTACCCTATCCCACGCAAATCGTTTACCTGTAACTATTCAATATCCTTATGAAAAATTAATCACATCGGAACGTTTCCGCGGTCGAATCCATTTTGAATTTGATAAATGCATAGCTTGTGAAGTATGTGTTCGTGTATGTCCTATAGATCTACCTGTTGTTGATTGGAAACTGGAAATGGATATTCGAAAGAAACGATTGCTTAATTACAGTATTGATTTTGGAATCTGTATATTTTGTGGTAACTGTGTTGAGTATTGTCCAACAAATTGTTTATCAATGACTGAAGAATATGAACTTTCGACTTATGATCGTCACGAATTGAATTATAATCAAATTGCTTTAGGCCGTTTACCAATGTCAGTAATTGATGATTATACGATTCGAACAATTCAAATAAAATAAAAAAAGAAAATCATATTCTATATATCATAATATCATATATTATATATCTATTATGATATATAGTATAGATATACTAAAAATATGAAATTAAATATATAAATGAAATATATATATATGAATAATAATAATAAAAAATATTATAAAAATAATAATAAAAGAAATATATTTGAAATCTTATATATAGAATAGAATAAAATATGGAATAGAAAATAAAATATATAAATAAAATATATAATAATATATAATATATATATAAATATATATAATATAATTATTAGAATAAAAAAGAAAATAGAAAGAAATATACTAAATACAAATAAATAGAATATAAATATTTCTATATATATAGTATAGTTTTAGTATAGTTTCGAACTACTCTTTCGTATTTTGTATAAAGAATGGAATGACGTTGGTCCTATAACTGTACCTATATCAATTCACACTCTCTAGGATTTGATTTAATTCAATGCGGAAAGAAATTAAGTATATCAAATTTTTTCCTGGTCGTATCAATAAGGTCATGAAATTTGGATTTATTTATCTCTTATTTTACATATAATGGATTTGCCCGAACCGCTACATGATTTTCTTTTAGTCTTTCTGGGATTAGGTCTTGTATTAGGAAGTCTAGGAGTAGTATTATTTACCAATCCCATTTTTTCTGCCTTTTCGTTGGGACTGGTTCTTGTTTGTATATCTTTATTCTATATTTTATCAAACTCCCATTTTGTAGCTGCAGCACAGCTACTTATTTACGTGGGAGCTATAAACGTTTTAATCATATTTGCTGTGATGTTCATGAATGGTTCAGAATATTACCAAGATTTTCATCTTTGGACCGTTGGGGATGGAATTACTTTGATGGTTTGTACAAGTATTTTTGCTTCACTAATAACTACTATTCCAGACACATCATGGTACGGGATTATTTGGACTACAAGACCAAATCAGATTCTAGAGCAAGATTTGATAAGTAATAGTCAACAAATTGGAATTCATTTATCAACCGATTTTTTTCTTCCGTTTGAACTCATTTCAATAATTCTTTTAGCTGCTTTGATAGGTGCCATTGTCGTGGCTCGCCAGTAAGAAATCTTTCGAACTGGCGATATAAATCCAAATTCCATTTTGTTCTATTTTATCACATTTATTTCTTTTGAATTCTATGTGAAAGTGAGAGAGTGTTTAAATAGAAATTTTTTTTATTTATTGCCAATATATTCTTTTGGTCCAAACTTGTTCTATTCTTTAGTCAATCGAATGCGTCGAATTCTTGTTTATATTGAAATGAATCGAAATTGATAAGGAGTTGGTCAATGATGCTCGAACATGTACTTGTTTTGAGTGCCTATTTATTTTCTATTGGTATCTATGGATTAATCACGAGCCGAAATATGGTTAGAGCACTTATGTGTCTTGAACTTATACTGAATGGAGTTAATATAAATCTCGTAACCTTTTCTGATTTTTTTGATAGTCGCCAATTAAAAGGAAATATTTTTTCCATTTTTGTTATAGCTATTGCAGCCGCTGAAGCAGCTATCGGGCCAGCTATTGTTTCCTCAATTTATCGTAACAGAAAATCAACTCGTATCAATCAATCCAATTTGTTGAATAAATAGTATTAATCATAAAAAGTAGAATTTAGAATATTGTAATATATTCATCAATTCAAATTAGCGTGTATGCTACACAACTTAGGATCATGTTTGCGAAAACGTAAGAAATCAAAGTATTTTGGCTCTCTTCTTATGAATTGATCCCGAAGTCGATTTTGATTAGCAAAATTCTGGTAAATCATTGATTCATCTGGTGTCTAAATGTATGATTCATTTACGAGTTTACTAGGTCGAAAATTTTGCATTTCTGATGTTCAAAAATTACTATAGATCCAATGTCACATTCAGTAAAGATTTATGATACATGTATAGGATGTACTCAATGTGTCCGAGCCTGCCCCACAGATGTATTAGAAATGATACCTTGGGACGGATGTAAAGCTAAGCAAATTGCTTCTGCCCCAAGAACGGAGGACTGTGTTGGTTGTAAGAGGTGTGAATCCGCCTGTCCGACAGATTTCTTAAGTGTTCGAGTTTATTTATGGCATGAAACAACTCGAAGTATGGGTCTAGCTTATTGATACGTTTAAAAAAACACCACACGAACCCATTTTTTTACTGGCAAAAACCCGCGCTCAAAATGGAAAAGAAAGAAAATATTTTCCATTTTGAGCGCGGGTTTTTCTGGCCCAAGTGTATCTTATTTTTATCATGAATTATTTTCCTTGGTTAACCACAATTGTAGTTTTACCAATAGCCGGAGGGTCCTTAATCTTCTTATTTCCTCATAGAGGAAATAAGGTAATTAGGTGGTATACAATTTGTATATGTTTAATGGATCTGCTTCTAACAACCTATACATTTTGTTATAATTTCCAATTGAATGATCCATTAATCCAACTGACGGAGAATTATAAATGGATCAATTTTTTTGATTTTTACTGGCGATTCGGAATAGATGGACTCTCTATAGGACCTATTTTACTGACGGGATTTATCACCACTTTAGCTACTTTAGCGGCTCAGCCGGTTACTCGAGAATCCCGATTTTTCTATTTCTTGATGTTAGCAATGTATAGCGGTCAAATAGGGCCATTTTCGTCTCGAGACATTTTACTTTTTTTCATCATGTGGGAATTAGAATTAATTCCCGTTTATCTACTTTTATCCATGTGGGGGGGAAAGAAACGTTTGTATTCAGCTACAAAGTTTATTTTGTACACTGCGGGAAGTTCTGTTTTTTTATTAATAGGAATTCTAGGTCTCGGTTTATATGGTTCTAATGAACCAACATTAAATTTTGAAACATTAACTAATCAATCCTATCCTGTGGCGCTGGAAATAATATTCTATATGGGATTTCTTATTGCTTTTGCTGTCAAATCGCCAATTATACCTTTACATACATGGTTACCAGACACCCATGGAGAGGCACATTATAGCACTTGTATGCTTTTAGCCGGAATCTTATTAAAAATGGGAGCGTACGGATTGGTTCGAATTAATATGGAATTATTACCCCACGCTCATTCTATATTTTCTCCCTGGTTAATGATATTAGGTTCAATTCAAATAATCTATGCAGCTTCGACATCGCTTGGTCAACGTAATTTAAAAAAAAGAATAGCTTATTCCTCGGTATCTCATATGGGTTTCATAATTATAGGAATTGGTTCTATAAGCAATACGGGGCTCAATGGGGCCATTTTACAAATAATCTCTCATGGATTTATTGGCGCTGCGCTTTTTTTCTTGGCGGGAACTAGTTATGATAGACTACGTCTTCTTTATCTCGACGAAATGGGCGGAATGGCTATCCCAATGCCAAAAATATTCGTGGTTTTCAGTATATTATCGATGGCTTCTCTTGCATTGCCTAGCATGAGCGGTTTTGTTGCAGAATTGATAGTTTTTTTTGGAATAATTACCAGCCAAAAATATCTTTTAATGACAAAAATACTAATTACTTTTGTAACAGCAATTGGAATGATATTAACTCCTATTTATTCATTATCTATGTTACGGCAGATGTTCTATGGATACAAGTTTTTTACTACACCAAACTCTTATTTTTTTGATTCTGGGCCGCGAGAGTTATTTATTTCTATTTCTATCCTTATACCTGTAATAGGTATTGGTATTTATCCGGATTTCATTTTCTCATTCTCAGTTGACAAGGTTGAAGCTATTCTATCTAATTTTTTATAGATCGTTTTCATGAATAAATGAATAAAACAAAAAAATCAAAAAGAGCAAAAAACCCTATCTATAATGCTATAATGATAAAAAATTTCCCTTGGATTAACTTAAAAAAAGAATGAATTTGAATTGTAATCCAATATATTTGTTATTTGTGAGAACCCCTTGAATCACTACATTACTTGATTTAAAGGGTTCTCGACAGTTTCTGGGAAGTTTTCTTATATATATATAAATTTCTTATATATATAATTCGAATCTCTTATATCTATATCCTTACTATATTTGTATTTGTCAGGTCCTTTAATCATTTTAATTCAAACTTTAATTCAATTAGATATAAATGAACCATAACTATGTAGTCCTATTCCTAATAGATTGATCCCAAAATAGCATATCCAAATTATAAGAAAGCCCATAGAGGCCACTATTGAAGAATTTACACCTTCCCATTTTTTTTTTTTTCTAGTATGTAAATAAATCGCGAATGTGGTCCAAGTAATAAACGCCCAAGTTTCCTTTGGATCCCAATTCCAATATGATCCCCATGCCTCATTAGCCCATACTGCTCCCGAAAGAATACCCACCGTTAAAAAGATAAAACCTAGACTAATAATACGATAACCCCAACGATCCAATTGTTGAATAAATTGAAACCTGTAATAATTTTGAGAAGAAAAAAAGGAAGTTTTTCGTAAAACATTGTTTCTTTCATTCATGTATTTGATCTCAGTAAAAGAAAATGATTCATTTAAAAAATACAAATTATTGCTTTTACCAATAATCCCTATGACTTCTCGAAATGTAATGACTAAAATAGCTACTGATAATAATGATCCACATAAAAGAGCTGCATAGCCCAATATCATCATACTTACGTGCATCATTAACCAATGGGATTGTAGAGCGGGTACTAATATTGCGGATTGATGCATTTCGGTTAAAAGACCCGAAGTAGCAAAGCCTTGGGTAAAAATAACACTTGGTGCGATTATTGTATTTAAAAAATGGTTTTTATGCCTTTTAAAACACGGAACCATATAAAAAATGGAAAAACCCCATGAAAGAAAGATTAATGATTCATATAAATCACTCAATGGTAAATGGCCCGAAAAAATCCAACGAGTAACTAACAATCCTGTTATACAGAAAAAAGTTATTATCATGCCCTTTTTGGACGAATCATATAATCCTACGATTTCATTGACTAATAAGGTTATCAAATGAATTGAAATTACAATTGATACGACCGAAAACGATATATGAGTTAATATATGCTCTAAAGTTGAAAATATCATATAAAAAAGGTCTTAATACTAGGAATAGAAATCGGGAATTGAATTCATTATAGGACGGACTTACTCTTTTAGAAGAAATAAATAAAAGATATAAGAATATAAGATAAGATGCCATGCCGCTACTCGGACTCGAACCGAGATGCTCTAGCACTGCTTCCTAAGAGCAGCGTGTCTACCAATTTCACCATAGCGGCTTACTCAAAATCATAATAACCGATTTTGAGTCAATCGTCGAGATTGAAAAACTAAATTCAAATGCAATATTTATTTAGTAGACATTAAAGAATTTAAAGAAGAATATTCTAATTCCTAATATATGAAATTCTATTCTAAATTAAATAATATTCGAAATTTTATAATAAATATTAAAATTATTATAATTATAATCATAATTAATTATAATCATAATATATAATCATAATAATAATAAATGAAAGACGTTAGAATATCCCTTGAGTCCAGCTTATTCCAACGTTTGGATTTGTTGCACAAAAAAACTTTGCGAGTTCCCCGTAGAAAGAGATTGCGCTAATGAAAAAGCTTTCAATGCTGTCCAATATCCCTTCTTTTTCCAAAAAGTTTTACGAATCCTTTTTTTTGATATAGAAGTGCGCTTTTTTGGAACTGCCATTCAAACATTATACTAGTTTTTTTATTGCTCTAGTTGCATGTGAAAGACATTTTTTCTATAAATTATAGAAAAAATGTCTTTCACATGCAACTAGTAAAAAAATAAAAACGAATTGTTCTTTAATTAGCCATATATTCTTTAATTAGACATATATTCTTTAATTAGACATATATCTATCTTATCTATCTATATATATTATATATAGATAGATAATATATATTTAAATATATCTTTAATTAATTAATACCCCTTAAGACTAAAATAAGAAAAATGCGGATATGTAAAAATCACATAGTTTTTTTTTTCTTTTTTGTTCCCAATAATCTTTTATGTAATTCTTACAAAAAAGAGAAAGACTATCTGTTTATGTCTCTGTCTATTTTCCTCGTATTCCATTTCTATTTATACATGGAATAAAATACATTTGAAAAGTTTACGAACCTAACCTTTATCCTGCTTAATTGGTCGTTAATCTAATCTATATAAAGGATACAAGATTTTTTACCTACCTTAATTCCCCCCCTTTTCTAGGTTTTCTATCTAAAATAAAACATTGAATATCACAACCTTTTTTGCAAACATAAATATCTTTTTATTGTAATGGAAAATAATCAATTAGTTCAAAAATGACCTAATGTTTTGGAATAAACAAACTAAAAAAAATCTAATTTTATCGGTTTATGTCATATGGATTTTTTTATGATTCATATCAAAATAAACTAATGTTTGTAATTTTGGTGTAATTATTTATCCTCACTCTATAGATATAAAAGACCTAAATTGTATAAATTATTGTCAAAATTATTGTATAAAAAATTCAAATTTGATTTTTTGAATATTTTGTTATTTATTAATAGTAAATTACTAAATATACTAAATAAAAGTTTCTTTTTTCATTAGGAATTTAGTTATTGACTTATTTTTACTTTGTACTTTGCAGGAAGTATTGTGCAAAGATTCAGAATAATTAATAATAGAGAATTCTATTTATCTATTCACTTTTTTTATTAACTGAACCCTTTCAAAAGAGATAAAACCGGCGAATAAGAAACAAAACTCATTAAGAATCAAAATATTTTATTTATTTTATGGACTATACACATCAATCCGCATGGATCATACCTTTCATTCCACTTCCAGTTCCTATGTTAATAGGGACGGGACTTCTACTTTTTCCCACGGCAACAAAAAATCTTCGTCGTATATGGGCTTTTCCCAGTATTTTATTATTA